GTTCTCTATTTCTATTTGTTTGAAAGGATCCGAATAGGAAAAAGATCGTGTTTCCACCGAGCTAAAATAATATGGCGATGTCTCTAGTAAACTAAAGTCATCATTTACTAGCTATTTTGCTTGCATTTTTTCTCGACAAATCAAAAAAAAGTTGAAGATTTAGTTACGATTAGAAATATCCTTTTCTATCTTCATCCATGGACCCTTTACTTAATACTCATTCAATTGGAAGTTGATCCAATTTCCCAATTTTGTTTCGCAAGTTCAGAATCCAATTTTTCAATTTTTCAGTGAACTTTGGATAGAAATCGCGAGAATTTTTTTTTCCCGAATGGATTATTCAGAGGTCAAGGATTAAATTCCTTTAAGAAATAAAGTTTTTGGTCGGAATATGAATTAAACCGAACGACCCCTTAACTATTAAGGAGATTAATAGAACGAATCACACTTTTACCACTAAACTATACCCGCTACAATGATATTATTATATATCAATGGGCCGTTTGTCAAGCTAGGATCATCAAAAATCATGAAAATGAGAGTGATAACGTTTTGCACAAGGGTTTTCAATTTGATGAGATTTGGAGAAGAGGGCTTATTTAAATAAATACCAAGGCCTATCCTTTCTTGTGCGGGAAGAGTGTTGCTAGATACAACTTACCAAAAGCGCTCAAAGCATAACAAAAAAATGCAGTGTCTAAAGTTTCATTTTCGTTATTCGAGAAAAGCAGTCAAGTAACTAAAAAAGGAAGAAAAATGAATAGGACAGGGTACTTTTGATAGACTAAGTTCGATAAAGTTATCGAGTAAGGATGGAAATAGTCCTTTTTCTTTTTGGTCTTGCTTGAAATATAGTCAAAAAATCTAGTAAGTCTTTTTTGTTGTCAAATAAGAGAAATTTTGCTAGAATTTGATGGAATCAAAAAAGGCCCGGTTGGGTAGTGACCGGGCCAGGTCCGTGGAAAGAAAAGGGCCTTTCGAAGAAAATCAAAGCAAGGAAGTCCTCGTTCTTTATCTTTCGTTTTCTTTATCTTTCGTTTTCTTTATATTAGCTTTTTTGAGTTTTGACTTTATCGAAACGGAATAGCTAAGAAAAGTTTTACATATCTTGAGAATCAAAATAAAGAAGGAGAAAGAAAGACGGTTTTGAATCCTTTTTTCATGTGGAATGTAACATATTAATAATTATAATTATCTTTTTCAATAGGGAGAGATGGCTGAGTGGACGAAAGCGGCGGATTGCTAATCCGTTGTACGAGTTATTCGTACCGAGGGTTCGAATCCCTCTCTTTCCGTTTTCGTCGATGACTTGATATTTTTTTCTTTCAAATTTCACAAACCCCTTTTTCCTAGTTAAATGTGTGGAATAGATAAAAAATCTTAAGAAAATGCAAAAATCAAGATAGAAAAACGAAAAAACCTTTATTCTTCGCGTCCAGGATTACGTCCTGGGTCATTAGATAAGAATCCAAAGATGAAGAGAGAAACAAAGAATATTACTACTGTGTAAACAAAAAGTTTAAGCGTAAGCATTACACAATCTCCAAGAGCCTTTTGTTTGGAAAAAACGAGAAAAGAGAATAGATCGTCCATTTTTCTACCCCATATTCTATTTTGACACCAAGAAATGAAGTGCTTTCTCGAACTCGAAAATAAGTCTATCAGACCAAATAAGAGTCTTTGATTCCCCAAGATGACTTCATGCCGATAATGAGATATGGGCGCGGGACCCTAATTCTGTATAAAATCACATAGAAAGTAAGGCCTTGCACTGGAAAAAGGGCCAGAATAGGGAAATCTGGCGAGCTAGATTTGATTTCTCGCGGCGATCCAAGAATTTCAACGTTTGCCTCAACGATTGATGCGGGAAAGACTTATTTGATCTTATCAATCGTTAGAAATTTTTCTCGAAGAAATCATGCATTTTCTAGGATCGTCTAGGATAGTATTAAGTATCTTATCGAAAACTTACAGCAGCTTGCCAAACAAAGGCTAAAAGAAAAAAGAACAGGGGTATGACTGGCATAATATCTATGATTGGATTTAAAAAGGCATAGGCCTCGGGCAATTTGGCAAAGAAAAGACTAGTTGGATAAAGGGCAGAATTAAGACAGATACAGATCAAACTAAAGAGATTAAGCATAGCAGACATTTTGTTCTTGGCGATAATTGCAATTTGATTGAGTTCTTGAGATAAGGAAAACGGAAGAAAGTAAGGTAGACAAAAAAATCCTTCTTTTTCTTTGAACCGGCCCAATCAAAAATCCTCCAATTCTCAAAGGCGAATAGAAGAAATCATATTTTCATCTACTATTTTAATTACATTCTATCTAATGATCAATAAATTCAGTCGAATTCTATACCTACACGGGTCAAATTCCTAGCACAAACCGAGAATCTATATAATTGCATTATCTCTTCTCTATTATCTCTTCTCTATAATCTCTTAGCGTAAAATTGTCGCTAAAGATAAAGATTTATTGTAAAAAAATAATCTAAA